TCATCTCTGCTAAAAAAGAAAAACAATAATATACTCTCGAGAATTCACGATGGAATTCTTGTATATTGTTTTGAGGAAACAGTGAGACTCGATTATATAGATCGTCAAAATCTATAAGATCTTGCAGAGTCTTGAATTCGGCTTCCTTAAGAAGCCTTGCTACATCCCGTCCAAAAAATTGAGCAATTTCAAAAGTATGGAATTTGAAGACATTTTCCATCTTCTTCAAACGCGAAATCTTTTGAAGTAGAGTGAATTGAAAGGACTTTTTGATGCTAGATTCTTTTGCGGGGCTAGAATCTGCTTTGCTTAACCAATAAATATGTACTCTGCTTAAGGAATACAGATGATTCCAAAGTTCCTCGAATCCACCAAGGAATGAATATATATCGTTTCCAGAGAAGTAGATTAAACTATAAAAATCTCTACAATCTATGAGGTCCTGAAAACTTTTCAGAGAATTTTTCTGAAAAATATTGAATATTTTGCGTGGAAAGAATTCAGCAAGGTTATCTACTTGCTTTGCAAGGTTATCTACTTGCTTTGTATTTAATTCCACTTCCAAGATTTTGATCCTGGCCATATAATCCAAAATACGCCAAAATTTACGATTGAAATTTTGCCTGTCAATCGTAGACCAGTCAACATTTAATTTTTCTCTTTTATCCCCAGACGAGAAAACTTTTAAATTGATATGTAGATGAACATCATCAAACTCGCGGCCACCACATGCAAAAATACACATCAATCCGCAAGAAAATAAGTCCTGGATTTGGTAGGAAGCGAATGATTCTTCCGTCTCCAGAGTCCGCAAGTGAATAATCATATCAACAAGAACCGATTGAAAGGATTTGTTGGTTTTTTTCATAGTATAGTACCTCTAGATATACAAAATAAAATAATAAAGGTTAAAGATATAAGATAAGATAGAATATATTAAATAAAAAAAGAAAAGTTTCATGAATGTTTGGCCAACCATTTAGGGTAGAATAGTTGATGCCCGAGACCAAGTGACTATTATTTCTCTCTCCTCCCCCATTTTGATTTTTTCAAATGTTTCCGATAAATGCTTAGCTACAAATCTTTTCTTTACTACAATTCTTTTTTTGACAATTCTTTTTTTGACAATTCTTTTTTTTTTCACCTATCACAGCTGATTACTCCTTTTTTTGCATGGTAAAGATTGATTGTTATTCTATGTCCTATAGATCTATCAAAAACAGGTCTAAATACATCATAACATGGAACCAAGGCCCTTGTAGAACCTTGGTATTTCTCAAATTGAATAAAATAAAGAAACTTCCTTCTTTATTTCCTTTTTTGCATCTCCTCTAAAAAACAAATTACTAAAAAAAGTAGTTTTCTTTTTACAATAAAAAGTATAATTCTTCTTTTGAAAAAAAGTATAATTCTTCTTTTGAAAATTTTTTTTTTTTACCTATCACAACTGATTACTCCATTTTTGTTTTGTATGCTAAAGCATGAATTAGTAACTGCATTATTTCGAACTTTCTATTTTTGCAATGGGATATGTACGGAATACCCATTAATAAATAGGATCAAACCTGATTCCATGATATTTCCATAAGATTCCTATTCTTAAGCAAAGCCCCGAGCGAGAGGGCTTAGCTGATCATGATTTCTTTTTTATCTTTTTTTTCCTTCGAGAATGTGCAAAAGTTCTACTTGACTCTGCCATTTTAAGAGTCTCCTCCTTTTTGCGTATGGAATTGCAACGCTTTTTTAAAGAAGCATCTATTAATTCGGAACTTAATTGTGAAATCATACTTGTACCCGAACGCTTTCGGGATCCTCCTATTAACCAACGAATGGCAAGTAATATTGCTTGTGAGAATTTCAATTTAATAGGGACTCTATAGACTTTTGCAGTCTTTCCCCTTTTTCGTTTTCTTGTTTTTACTCCTACGCCGGGAAGTACTCTACTTATTGCTTGACGTAAAACATATACTGGATTTTGTTTTGTCTGTTGTCTAATATCTATCCCGGCTCGATAGAAAATTTGATAAGCCAATGATTTTTTTCCGTGTCTCATCATACGGTTAACCAACATGTTAACGACTCGACTACGACAAAATGGATCGAATTTCGCAGTTTTTTTTTTTGCAGGACCTCGACGTGACATGAGGGTGAAAGATGTTCAAGAATCCGTTTTCTTTTTATAAGGACTAAAAACGAATCAATTTTTTTTTTTTTTTGGCTTTTTGACCCCATATTGTAGGGTGGATCTTGAAAGATAGGAAAGATCTCCCTCCAAGCCGTACATACGACTTTCGTCGAATACGGCTTTCCACAGAATTCTATATGTATCTATGAGATCGAGTATGGAATTCTGTTTACTCACTTGAGATTGAGTATCCGTTTCCCTCCTTTTCCTGTTAGGATTGGAAATCCTGTATTTTACATATCCATACGATCGAGTCCTTAGGTTTCCGAAATACATAGTTTAATGTAAAAAGAAGTGCTTCGAATCATTGCTATT